GTTAAAGAATCTCTTTCTAGTTGCTCTGGAACAATTAGGAGATTCTCTAGAAGAAATCAGGGGTTCTGTTTCTGGCGGCAACATGCTATTGGGTGGTGATCCCGCTTATGGGGTCAAATCAATCCGTTCTAAGAAGAAATATTTGAATATCAATCTCATCGATCTCATAAGTATCATACCAAATCCCACCAATCGAATCACTTTTTCGAGAAATACGAGACATCTAAGTCATACAAGTAAAGAGATCTATTCATTGATAAGAAAAAGAAAAAACGTGAACAGTGATTGGATTGATGATAAAATGGAATCCTGGGTTGCGAACAGTGATTCGATTGATGATGAAGAAAGAGAATTTTTGGTTCAGTTCTCCACCTTAACGACAGAAAAAGGGATTGATCAAATTCTATTGAGTCTGACTCATAGTGATTATTTATCTAGTGATCATTTATCAAAGAACGACTCTGGTTATCAAATGATTGAACACCCGGGAGCAATTTACTTAGGATATTTAGTTGACATTCATAAAAAGTGTCTAATGAATTATGAGTTCAATACATCCTGTTTAGCAGAAAGACGGATATTCCTTGCTCATTATCAGACAATCACTTATTCACAAACCTCGTGTGGGGCTAATAGTTTGCATTTCCCGTCTCATGAAAAACCCTTTTCGCTCCGCTTAGCCCTATCCCCCTCTAGGGGTATTTTAGTGATAGGTTCTATAGGAACTGGACGCTCCTATTTGGTCAAATACCTAGCGACAAACTCCTATGTTCCTTTGGTATTTCTGAACAAGTTCCTGGATAACAAGCCTAAAGGTTTTCTTATTCATGATATCGATATTGATGATAGTGACAATATTGATGATAGTGACGAGATTGATGCTAGTGACGATATCGATCTTGACCTCGATACGGAGCTGGAGCTGCTAACTCTGATGAATGCGCTAACTATGGATATGATGCCGGAAATAGACCGATTTTCTATCACCCTTCAATTCGAATTAGCAAAAGCAATGTCTCCTTGCATAATATGGATTCCAAACATTCATGATCTGGATGTGAATGAGTCGAATTACTTATCCCTCGGTCTATTAGTGAACTATCTATCCAGGGATTGTGAAAGATGTTCCACTAGAAATATTCTTGTTATTGCTTCGACTCATATTCCCCAAAAAGTGGATCCCGCTCTAATAGTTCCGAATAAATTAAATACATGCATTAAGATACGAAGGCTTCTTATTCCACAACAACGAAAGCACTTTTTCAATCTTTCATATACTAAGGGATTTCACTTGGAAAAGAAAATGTTCCATACTAATGAATTCGGGTCCATAACCATGGGTTCCAATGCACGAGATCTTGTAGCACTTACCAATGAGGCCCTAGCGATTAGTATTACACAGAAGAAATCAATTATAGACACTAATACAATTAGATCCGCTCTTCATAGACAAACTTGGGATTTGCGATCCCGGGTAAGATCGGTTCAGGATCATGAGATCCTTTTCTATCAGATAGGAAGGGCTGTTGCACAAAATGTACTTCTAAGTAATTGCCCCATAGATCCTATATCTATCTATATGAAGAAGAAATCATGTAACGAAAGGGATTCTTATTTGTACAAATGGTACTTCGAACTTGGAACGAGCATGAAGAAATTAACGATACTTCTTTATCTTTTGAGTTGTTCTGCCGGATCGGTCGCCCAAGACCTTTGGTCTCTACCCGGGCCTGATGAAAAAAATGGGATCACTTCTTATGGACTCGTTGAGAATGCTTCTGATCTAGTTCATGGCCTATTAGAAGTAGAAGGTGCTCTGGGGGGATCCTCACGGACAGAAAAAGATTGCAGTCAGTTTGATAATGATCGAGTGACATTGCTTCTTCGGCCCGAACCAAGGAATCCTTTAGATATGATGCAAAATGGATCTTGTTCTATCGTTGATCAGAGATTTCTCTATCAAAAAGACGAATCGGAGTTTGAAGAAGGGGAAGTAGAAGGAGCCCTCGACCCGCAACAGATAGAAGAGGATTTATTCAATCACATAGTTTGGGCTCCTAGAATATGGCGCCCTTGGGGCTTTCTATTTTATTGTATCGAAAGGCCCAATGAATTGGGATTTCCCTATTGGGCCAGGTCATTTCGGGGCAAGCGGATCATTTATGATGAAGAGAATGAGCTTCAAGAGAATGATTCGGAGTTCTTGCAGAGTGGAACCATGCAGTACCAGACACGAGATAGATCTTCCAAAGAACAAGGCTTTTTTCGAATAAGCCAATTCATTTGGGACCCTGCAGATCCACTCTTTTTCCTATTCAAAGATCAGCCCCCTGTCTCTGTGTTTTCACATCGAGAATTCTTTGCAGATGAAGAGATGTCAAAAGGGCTTCTTACTTCCCAAACAGATCCTCCTACATCTATATATAAACGCTGGTTTATCAAGAATACGCAAGAAAAGCACTTCGAATTGTTGATTCATCACCAGAGATGGATTAGAACC